TTTCAAATGATTCATATCATCAAGTGTACCCATTCCAAATTTCATTCCAATCAAATGATCCGCAGCTGTCAATATATCTCGCGGTAACAAAAATGTATTGTTCTGAGGTATATCAAGATTCAGCCTTCGGTTAATATTTCGTCGACCAATCCCTCCTAATTCACATCTTTGTTGAAAAAATTTTTTTTGTAATTCCGTACATAAAGATTCAGGAAATACAGGATCTCCGCCTACACAAGCAAATTGGCGATAAAACTCCAAAATGGCATTTTCTTTTGACCCGATTTTTTTTTCCTCCTTTTCATTCAGGAAAGACAAGAAAATTTCAGGGTAGCAAACGTTCTCTAGAATTTCGCTTAAATTCGAACCCATAGCTGATGATAGAACTAGAATAGATATTTTCTGTTTCCTACTTACACGAGCCCATATCCTTGCTTTTCGATCAATCTCTAACTCTAATCTTCCTCCCCAATCTGATATTATGGTGCCGGTATAGACCGAAATTCCGTTATGGTCCAATTCTGACCGATAATAGATACCTGGGCTTTGCAATATTTGATTGATTACAATTCTATATATTCCATTTACTATAGAAGTTCCCAGGGAATTCATTAGAGGAATGTTTCCAATAAAAATTATTTGTTCTTGGATATCCCTACAGTTTTTCCAAATTAATCCCGCGGATATATATAATTCAGAGGAATGTGTAAGTGATTCATATACAGCATCGTTTTCTTTTATCGAGGGTTCGACCAATTGATATGTTTCCACAAATAATTGAAATTCAATTTCTTGATCTGTATCTTCAATTTTGGGAAACTTAAAAAGTTCTTCTGTTAAGCCCCGATCAATGAATCGACAAAACCCTTCAAATTGTATTTGATTCAATCCGGGTAGTGTAGACATTCCTTCATTTCCAACCCCAAGCATTTTCAATTTCCCCATTTCATTTATTTTATAGAAAATATCCCACGCTGTCATTCTTCATCGAATCACATGAATATATTTAGCAATAATGGAATTTCGGTTCTTTTTACTTTACTGAATCACATGAAATTTTACCTAACTTCGTCTATGAAATACCTATTATGAAAAGAGGAATAAATATAATTTTAATTTTATACGCAAATTGGAATTTTTTTGTAATAAAACAAACCAATCTAATCTATCTAACTTCTAATATAAATCGACACAAATTTATAAAATTCACCTAGACTTCGGGGGTTTTTTAAGAATTACGATTCTCAAAACAAAAATTGAATTCGGAATTTGCTCGGCTCGATGAGATAAAGATAGAATCTAATAAGCAGAAACAATATAGTATTGATTTTTTAGCACTTCCTTTTTCAATTGTTCGAAAACGAATTCACAAAGCAGAGAGATATTTTTACCTCTTTTTTTTTAGAATTTGAGAATACGATTGCAGTGCGTAAAAAGACTAGGGTTTATTAAACATGCATAGATCTAACCCCAACTATAGCTATATATGTCTCTTACTTTATTGCAGTAATATTTGTTCGGGACAGCGCGTATGTCGTGTTAATTTCTTTTTTCTATTCACCATCAATTCAATCAATCTATTCTATTTAATTTAATAAAAAATTGGCCCAAAAATGGACGCACGAGAATTTCTTTCAAATTCCCTAGAATATTAGGTATGATATAAGAATAAGATACCCGATTCTATAATATCTGTGTAAGAATAAAAATTTATGTTCTGGGGTTGACATATATTCACCGTTGCTGTTATAATTTCAATTATAATTGAAATTGAATTGAGAAGGATTCTTTTTCAATAAAAAAACCAATATTCATTGGTTATGTATCAATTTTGATTTTTTTATTTCATTAAGAAAAAACCATTTTCGATTCATATTTAGGAATTTGTAGTTAATGGTTGCGCTTTGTCCCGAGATTATTTTTGCTTTTGTGACTGAAAGCTATACGTTTTTCAATAGAAAAGGGAGGAGATCCCTTTGAAAAAGGGGATTACAGAAAATGGAATTTAAGATACAAACACATCAAAAAAAGAAGTTTAGAACCCCGTCCCTTTTTTGTTTGGTTTTTTGAAGGGAGGGGTATTCTCATATATTTTTTTGTATTATTTTGGCGATATGGCCGAGTGGTAAGGCGGGGGACTGCAAATCCTTTTTCCCCAGTTCAAATCCGGGTGTCGCCTGATCGACAAGAGAATTGAAATAAATAGTTTATTCCGTTTTGTTGATCGAGGAAGCAAGTGCGGCAAAAGGACTTTTGAGACTTGTTTGATGCAAAATTCTAAGCATCAGTAGGTTTGTTCTCTAAAATGCTTCAAATCTTTTTGTCTCGAATTCAACGAAAAATTCATTTATTTATAGTAGTGAAAAGGAATCGAAATGATAGTCCTTTTACTCCACTACTACTGTAGTGTTGGTCTACAGATTGGGTTGGGTTGGGTCTTGAATAAGAATGGATAGGTCGGACGGGAAATATAATTCCATTTTTCGTCGGGGGGTTTGAAGAAAAGCCTTGTATACAGACTTATGTAAAGTATATGAACACTTCTGCATTATTAGTTAGATTAATAATCTAATTAGATTTCTTTTTTATTATTAATTTGTTTATTTTTTATATTTCAAATTATTTCTTTTCGGTAAGCTCTAGTGAAAGACTTTCAGAGGCTGTTTTCCTATTGTTTTTTGTTTTAGAGAAGAAATCGGGAGACGATAAGGATTAGATCAAATGCAAATAAGAGAAGAGTATAAAAAAAATCAATCTTGATTCTATATTTTTGAAATTTAACTTAATGAAATGGGGCAAACTAAAACATAGATCTTTTTCTTACTACCTGTTAGTAAGATTCATTCCCTTAATACTTCCAAAGATATCTCTGGATATTTTTAATTTATGCATAATATTTGCATAATATTTTTTTTTTTTCAATTCTACTAGAAATCAGATAAGAACTTCTTAGATGTTATAATTGGATTTATTGAATTGTTTCTTCAATTATGTTATCCAGGAATCTTTTTTTGACTCTGTACCAGCGATTCCACTATTATTATAAAATTTTTAGTGAAAATTAAATAAGAAAAGAATACAAGAAAAATTAGTAAACAATAATGAAAAAATTCCTTCATATTGATAGCGATAGGAGACAAAATTTACATGGATATAGTAAGTCTTGCTTGGGCTGCTTTAATGGTAGTTTTTACATTTTCCCTTTCCCTTGTAGTATGGGGAAGAAGTGGACTCTAAGGGTACTATTAATTGAGTTAAGGGATCAAACTGTATCAATTGTTTTATAGCTGGGTTCTGCAATTTTTTAACGATTGAATTTAGTTATTTGATTAATACTAATTAATTAAATGCAATTATATCTGCATTTTTTAATTCTATTGTATTCCAGTGGTGGAATGTATTCTATGTATAATGTATAATATTGAAAATACTCTTTCAATCAAACAAATATTTGAATTGTAACCATCTTCGTATTTTGAAAGTCAAGGGAATACAAATAATGGGAAATGGATTCCCATTCCAACCAAATTGTTTCTAAATAGAATTCCTGGAACCCCCGGATCATCTGTCAATTATTTAATCAATTCATTTTTTGGAATGCTAAAATACTATATTTATAATATAATAAATTATATTAAATATCCTACCGAATATCATACCGAATATGATACTGGGAAGAATCAGAAATAGAAAAATTCTATATCGATATATATCCATCTATAGATATAGATAGTATTAATATGAAAAGAAATATTTATAGGTATAGGTAGATGGATTGGTACATATTAAACCCTTTTATTTTTTCAAATCAATAAAACATAGAGTCAAACTTTATAGACTACCATAATAGATAGTATAGTCGAAAGAAATAGATTTGATTTCTTTCGACTATATGGATTTCATAAAATTTTGCTGATTGTAGTCTTATCATTTCATTTAAAACTAAGACCCGAAATTGAAATCCTTTTTTCATTTTTTTTATTCAATCATTATCAATCATTGCATTGATAAGAAATCAGAAGTCATTTTTAAGTAAAATTAGTTACTTTGACTTACCGTTTTTACGTAAATTATAAGTAAAAAGGCAGTAGGAACTAGAATGAAGAGTGCAGTAGCTATAAATGCGAGAATATTTACTTCCATAATCTCTATGTTTTCTTTCTCTTTAATTTCTAAAAAAATTAATACTTCGGGATTTAATCCCATATAAATGTTCAATCTTTCGGCGGTAAATTCAATGGTATCAATTTTATCTCGATGATATCAAATCGAATCAATATCACGAATAACAATATCTGAGCTATCAAATCGATTCATAGTCGAGAATTAAATAGTATAACATAGGAAGATCTTTTATCCATACCAAATAAAAAAATTTTACTTTCTGATGCAATCAAAAATTCCTTTTTTTATTTCTTTCTTCATCGCAACCTTTACTTTATTATTTATCTTATATATTTTATACCTTAAACTAAAAAAGAAAGAAAAAAAAAAGGGGGGGGATCCCTGTTAGAAATAATATTTTTTTTGATTTTATTTATATCCATCGGGACTGACGGGGCTCGAACCCGTAGCTTCCGCCTTGACAGGGCGGTGCTCTGACCAATTGAACTACAATCCCAGGGAATAAATCGTATAGCATACATATTCTTACAATTTCATTCAAACCCTTTTTTCTATTTGTTCTATTTGATTTGAGATTCAACCGTTGTACTGTAACTGAAAGAGGCGGGCTTTTTTCTATATTGATTTGATATAATATATATATATATATGGGTCTGCACTTTAGCGCAGATCGACACGGATTACTCGTAAGCCGTTCGTTATTGCCAAATCAATTGACAAATTAATCATTGAAAAAAAAAAGAGTCTTTTTTTTTTACTTTAATGTTTTCCTTAGACTTTATACTTACAGATCCTGTACGGAATTTAGCAAAATCCTAATTCCTAATTTGTAGAAAAAATATGTAATGTAATACAGACGTATCCGAGCACATCGGTCATTTTCATAAAACAACAAATGGTGGATCATCAACTTTTTGGGCCGAGCTGGATTTGAACCAGCGTAGACATATTGTCAACGAATTTACAGTCCGCCCCCATTAACCACTCGGGCATCGACCCAGGAAGAATCAATTTCAGTCGTTAATTGATAATCCCGGATTGATCAATTTCCTTTCATAGTAACCTACCCCCAGGGGAAGTCGAATCCCCGTTGCCTCCTTGAAAGAGAGATGTCCTAAACCACTAGACGATGGGGGCATACTTGCCCAACCGCCATTATACTATGTTCATAGTATGAACAGTTTTTTGAAATTGTCAATATAATGGAGTGATATGATTCGATGAAATATTTGAATTAGTTTAATGGGTACATATATCAATGAAATGAATTTCGTGTTATGATGAGGATGACTTTAATTCGAATCGGTTTTGAAAAAATTCATTCCATCGATATTTATTTATCATTATCAAATCCAATAAAAATCATTTTTTAACTATACTCTATTCATATCACTAGGTAAATCCAATTTTTTATTCCTTAATGAGTTGCTATGTACAAAAAATAGATAGATCTATGTAAGTATATTATAATCTTATTTATATATTATTATATTATATTCGTATTTATTATATATATATATATAATAACTATAGGTAGTAACAAATAGATGTAGTAAACTCATATGGGCTGGTTCCTTATTTCGGAATTGAATCAAATGAGGCCCCTTTAACTCAGCGGTAGAGTAACGCCATGGTAAGGCGTAAGTCATCGGTTCAAATCCGATAAGGGGCTTTTTACTTTTTTTTTCATAAAATGCCAAGAGTAGTATTCCTATTTGAGAGATATTCTTGATATTTGTAAGAAGTTTCCGTTTGTAACTAAAATAAAAAACTAAGGAATAGTAGAATTTCATTAAAAAATGGAATTTTTAACTTATTAATTCTAATAAGTTATTATTATAATTATGCTAATTATTCGAGTCTAGTAGTAAACTAATAAACTAATTCTAGTTAGAAAGTATTCTGATTTCTATATATAATTATTTCTAATATATATATTCTTTAATATATATTCTTTTTTTAGAATGTGATATCTCCTATAATTGTAAGATAGCCCTATTTTTTTTTTTATTCCAACCAAAAAATTCTAAAAATAAAGTAAGTGGACCTAACCCATTGAATCAGAACTATATCTACTATTCTGATATTCAAATTGGATAGAAATGAAATTCGAACAGTGGATCTGGATCTTTTTTTGTTTTTAATATCTCTTTGGTTTGGACTCCGTAAGAATCTGTCGATATTTCTGATTCAATCTTATTGTTCCTAGAGGTTTTTTTCGATAGGAATAAATTGCTACTACCCTACTTCACGCAGAAGGGCTTTTTGTAAGTTCCAACATACAACTCATTTGACTTTAAAATATATTTTTTACGAATACAAGAAAAGATCAAATTACATTTCTATATATTTATTTTCTGATCTATATCTATATAAATAATAGAAAAATCCATTAACTATTTCTTTTTATTTCACGAAGAAGATTCAAGAATAAGTAAGATTATTTGATAAAAGGAGAGTAGTAGATCTTATCTGGTTTACGAGTCATAAGACAATTACTGATCCATGGCTTAGGGTATTTCAAAGAATAGAAAGGAATTAAGTTAATGGATTTGACCTAGGTTAGGTATCAGCAGACTAAAAAAGGATTTTTCTATTCGAAACCTATTAGATAAAGAAGGGACAGTCTACGAGAAATCATATATAAAATGAAAAAAGCCTCGAAGGTCCCATCCCTGAAAATGCTATGAGGTGTTCGGAAATGGTTGAAGTAGTTGAATAGGAGGATCACTATGACTATAGCTCTTGGTAAATTTACCAAAGATGAAAATGATTTATTTGATATTATGGATGACTGGTTACGGAGGGACCGTTTCGTTTTTGTGGGTTGGTCTGGTCTATTGCTCTTTCCTTGCGCCTATTTCGCCGTGGGGGGTTGGTTCACAGGTACCACCTTTGTAACTTCATGGTATACCCATGGATTGGCAAGTTCCTATTTGGAAGGTTGTAACTTCTTAACTGCTGCAGTCTCTACTCCTGCTAATAGTTTAGCACACTCTTTGTTGTTACTGTGGGGTCCTGAAGCACAGGGAGATTTTACCCGTTGGTGTCAATTAGGTGGTCTGTGGACTTTTGTTGCTCTCCACGGTGCTTTCGGATTAATAGGTTTTATGTTACGTCAATTTGAACTTGCTCGATCTGTTCAATTGCGGCCTTATAATGCAATCGCATTCTCTGGTCCAATTGCTGTTTTTGTTTCTGTATTCCTAATTTATCCACTGGGTCAGTCTGGTTGGTTCTTTGCGCCTAGTTTTGGTGTAGCAGCTATATTTCGATTCATTCTCTTTTTCCAAGGCTTTCATAACTGGACATTGAACCCATTTCATATGATGGGAGTTGCTGGTGTATTGGGCGCTGCCCTACTATGCGCTATTC